TGAGGAATCAAAAAATTGTATGGAATCATGAAAGGCGGAAAGATTTTTCGAATCTAGTCCTACCATTTTGTTATATTGACAATTTCAAAAAACTGTTCATACTTATGGGCATAGTATTCTGACAAATGTGCCCCCATCGTCTAGTGGTTTAGGACATCTCTCTTTCAAGGAGGCAACGGGGATTCGACTTCCCCTGGGGGTAGGGTATTACGAAAGGAAGTGGATCAGGGATTATTAAGAAATATGGAATTTCTTCTTCCTGGGTCGATGCCCGAGCGGTTAATGGGGACGGACTGTAAATTCGTTGACAATATGTCTACGCTGGTTCAAATCCAGCTCGGCCCAATAATTCACTGATCCGCCATGAAATGATATTACCCTTTTGTTCTGTTTTCTAGAAATGCCTGATACAAAAAACAAAAAAGAAATCCAAATTTCTGCTATATCCTTACTTGTATTTTATTTACTTTCTTTTTTGTTTTTTTCCTACAAATTCTGATCTTGTTAATGACCTAGATTCATATCAGGATTTGTAAATAGAAAGTCTAAGAAAAAGAATTATATAAAGATATAAAAAGATATAAAAAAAAAGACTTTTCTTTCTTTTCATTTTCATTGAAAGATTGATTATCAATCGATTTGATTTATTTGAAATAACGAAAAGATGACTAGTAATTTGTGTCATTATCACTAAAGTGGATATCCATGCGGATATCCATATTACCACTTGCCTCTCTCTTATAACGGGGCCGATTCCAATTCCAATTCAAAATCGAAATAGAACGGGTTTGAATGAAATCATAAGAATTGCTGTACACTTTATTTATTTTAGATTTTATTTCCCTGGGATTGTAGTTCAATTGGTCAGAGCACCGCCCTGTCAAGGCGGAAGCTGCGGGTTCGAGCCCCGTCAGTCCCGACGTATTCAAATCTAACAATCCAACCAAAAAAATATATCAATTCCGCTTTCTATTTTCTTTTCTGTAAATAAGGGGACAAATAGTAGAATTTTTTTCTCAAAGAGAAGGGGTTCCTTCTTTATTTCTTTTATTTTTATTACTTTACTTTTTTTCATCAAAGTAAATCAAAGTAAATAGAAATATGGGAATTCCACTTTTTTTAACTAATAGCGACGGAAATGGATCGAGACATAATATTCAGGATTTCAAGAGATATGGCGCCGAGTTTGGCTTTTTCGGTTTCTCCCAACCTGCGTAATGAAATCGAATCGAGTACCATATCGTATCTTTCCCGATAGTACATACACAAATCAAATTTTTCTTTGTACGATACAAAATGAATCGAATTTCTTTGGAATTCTTTTAATTGGAAAAGTCTCCTCTTTTTTGACTCCGATTTTGCTCAATTACTAATTTAAATTTGAAATAATCTATCTCATTCAAATTGTACACTGAAGTTTTGATATATTATATTTATTCCATTACTAATCTTTATCGCACCTTTTTCCAATAAGATTAGATCATTAAAAAAAGGAGTTTAGAACTTAACTTCCCCTTCGCCATTCCGCTTCTATTATTTGGATTTGTTTGGAACCAATGTAAGTGGAAAGGCGGTTAGATGATACTTCGTGAGATGATTGGACAAAGACAAAGAAGGCAATAGTTGTTTTTTATAGATTTATAGAAAAAAAAGAATGAAAAAGAATTTAAAATAAAATTTTAAAATTAAAATAAAGTAACGAAATTCTCGATTGGGTCAAGAATCCTTTTTTTTTTTATTCGGTATGAATAAACGATCTTTCTATGTTATACTATTCAATTCTCGACAGGGAATCAATTTGATAGGTCAGATATTGTTATTCATGATATTTATCCGATTCAATATCATCGAGATAAAATTTATCTCATTGAATTTAGAGGCAAAAAATTTATCATCTCTATGGGATTAAATCCCGAGTTATTGTGAAGTAAAGAAAAACGAAAGGATGAGATTATGGAAGTCAATATTCTCGCATTTATTGCTACTGCACTGTTCATTCTAGTTCCTACTGCTTTTTTACTTATAATATATGTAAAAACTGTTAGTCAAAGTAATTAATTTGAACGAAACTTGACGTCTTAGTTCTTAATCAATATCAATGATTAAAAAGATAAATAAAAAGGATTCAAAATTTGTGTTTTAGACGAAATGTGCGGACTAGAATCAGCAGTATTCTATGAGATCCGATAGTATGGGTAGAAAGAACTATCTATTTCTTTACTACCCATACTATCTTTTTTTGTTATTCGAGTTTAGAAAGTTGTACTGTATAAAGATATAGGTTTAATAGAAATCAATCGAAAATGGCATCTTCATTTTCATACATTCGGATTATTTGAAATTTCCTATTCAAATTTCAATAGGAATCTTCGAATCTATTGAAATAATCAAATCAAAGAAAAGAAAAAAAAAAAGTCTAGATAGACTATATTAATAAAAGAAAATCAAGAAATCTTATTTTAGTATTCTTAAGTGATTAAACGGTTGTAAAATCATCCAAAGAATGGAGTTTTAGAAAAACTTTTTAGATTTCGCCGAAAAGCATTAGTAAACTCCGTCGGTTTTGAATCTTTGAATCATCATATGAAATGAGTCAAGTCAATAAAGTATAGCATAAATGGGATTTTAAAAATACTAAATCAAATAGTAAAGTTAAGTAATAAGCGCACAACGCAATATGCGACTTCTTTAAGAAAATATCTTAGGATGTGTATTATCTCGTTGGAGGACCACTATGTCTATCTTATTTCCCACGGAAACCCGTTATATTTAATTAACTATAAATAAATTGCTTGTATAAATAAATATAAATTACTATTTTAAAAATTTCAAAAGGAAAGACTTTCTTTCTTTTATCTTTGAACAAGAAAAAGGCAAACAAATAAAAAGTAAAAAAGGTTCCTCTAGTCCTCATTGACTAGAATTAATTGTCAATATATAATTCTAGTTAACGGTCGGTTTAGCGAAATAGAAAATTTAAGAAGAATTCGTTTGGAATAAATTTCCTCTCATTTTGATTCCTTTTACTTTGTTTGCGAAATATAAAACACGCGAATCATTCAAATATTTGTTTGATTATGATTATATTAATCAGGGTCTTTTTCGTCTATTCAAGAATAGACGAAATTATTCAACCCAAATCCGACTCGAATAGAATTTCGAAATGAAGATTTTTTCAAATTCAATTTCGAAATTTGTAAGAATTTCGAAATTGAATTAATTGAATGCAAAATTCTTTGTAGAATGATCTATAAAACAATTGATAGAGTTTTATTTCTCAACTCAATTAGGAGTATCCCTAGAGTCCACTTCTTCCCCATACTACGAGTGAAAGGGAAAATGTAAAGACTACCATTAAAGCAGCCCAACCGAGACTTACTATATCCATGTGAATTATGTCCCCTATCTCTATGAATATGAAGGAATTTTTCCAGTATTGTTCACTTTGTTTATTGTTCACTAATAATAGTAGTCGAATCGCCGGTGCGGAGTCAAAAAAAAAAGTATTTTGGCCAATACCATTGATGAAATAATACAAAAAATCCAATTTATCTTAAGAAGTTCTTATTATATTATTTAATATTTTTATTTTGGTAGAATCGGTAAAGATTAAGCACAAATCTTTATAGGCAGCGACGCTCTTGGAAGTCTCAAGAGTCATTTTTTTCCTCCGCGTTTTTTTCTATTGGGAAAAAATTGAAGCAGTTATATCAGCAAAACGAACTAAGGCATTTCGTCTCTTTTGTTGATCAGGCGACACCCAAGATTCGAACTGGGGAACGAGGATTTGCAGTCCTTCGCCTTACCACTCGGCCATGCCGCCCCAACTAAGGGGATTTCCAATGTTGATTGGTCCCCAACCACCATTTAACTATCGACTGTAAAGAGGATTTGGAGTCCCCAACCAACATTAACCACCATTTAACTATCGACTGTGAATTCATGAATCATGAACCATTCTTAGATTTTAATCTAACGTTGCATTTTCTTAAAAATAAAAATATAGGAAAATAAAAAAGGATATGTAACTATTTAGTATTGATTCTATCTAAAAAACCAATCAATTGTTCTCTTCTCGATTTTCATATTCTATATATAATATAGAATCCATCTATATGTCAACCCCAGCTAGAACAGATATAGAATATAAACGTATCCTCATAAAAATGAATTTATTGTCTTAATAATACCGGTCTTTATCCCATTTTATGCGCAGATTAGATAAGTTCAGTGGATTCGAGAAGTTCATAACCAAAAAATAACTAAAAATACCGGAAGAACTAAAGTCAAATTCTTACGAAGAAGCCCTTTGAATGATGAATGTATGGATTCGCGCATATAAAAAGAGGTTAACCACCTCCCATTGCGTATTGATGCTTATCGGGTATAGAATAGATCTGCTTCTCTTTGTTCCTACAAATGGAATTGGAACGTTATGACTAAAATACTAAACAGGATAGAAAAAGGATTAATCCTTTATTCGGGATAATTCACTGAACAAAGGGAGATCCATAACATAGTTTTTTCTAGTGTAATAAAGTTACATAGTGTTTATTTTTCGTTAATATTAATAATTATTAGTACGTTACTATTTAAATATTAATAATATTAATATTACTAATTAATTAAGGGGTATTTCCATGGGTTTGCCTTGGTATCGTGTTCATACCGTCGTATTGAATGATCCCGGTCGTTTGCTATCTGTTCATATAATGCATACAGCTTTGGTTGCCGGCTGGGCCGGTTCGATGGCTCTATATGAATTAGCAGTTTTTGATCCCTCTGACCCAGTTCTGGATCCAATGTGGAGACAAGGTATGTTCGTAATACCCTTCATGACTCGGTTAGGGATAACCAATTCGTGGGGTGGTTGGAGTATCACAGGCGGAACTATAACGAATCCAGGTATTTGGAGTTATGAGGGTGTGGCTGGGGCGCATATTGTCTTTTCTGGCTTGTGCTTCTTGGCAGCTATCTGGCATTGGGTGTTTTGGGATCTAGAAATATTTTGTGATGAGCGTACAGGAAAACCTTCTTTAGATTTGCCTAAGATCTTTGGAATTCATTTATTTCTCGCAGGAGTGGCTTGTTTTGGGTTTGGCGCTTTTCATGTAACGGGATTGTATGGTCCTGGAATATGGGTGTCCGATCCTTATGGCCTAACTGGAAAGGTACAATCTGTAAATCCGGCGTGGGGTGTGGAAGGTTTTGATCCCTTTGTTCCGGGAGGAATAGCCTCTCATCATATTGCAGCGGGGACTCTGGGCATATTGGCCGGCTTATTCCATCTTAGTGTCCGTCCGCCCCAACGGCTATACAAGGGATTACGTATGGGAAATATTGAAACCGTGCTTTCCAGTAGTATCGCGGCTGTCTTTTTTGCAGCTTTTGTTGTTGCTGGAACTATGTGGTATGGTTCAGCAACTACCCCGATTGAATTATTTGGTCCCACTCGTTATCAATGGGATCAAGGATACTTCCAGCAAGAAATATATCGAAGAGTTGGTGCTGGGCTAGCCGAAAATCAAAGTTTATCCGAAGCTTGGTCTAAAATTCCTGAAAAATTAGCCTTTTATGATTACATTGGAAATAATCCGGCAAAGGGTGGATTGTTCAGAGCGGGCTCAATGGACAACGGGGATGGAATAGCTGTTGGGTGGTTAGGACATCCTATCTTTAGAGATAAAGAAGGACGTGAACTTTTTGTACGTCGTATGCCTACGTTTTTTGAGACATTTCCAGTTGTTTTGATAGACGAAGACGGAATTGTTAGAGCCGACGTTCCTTTTCGAAGGGCAGAATCGAAGTATAGTGTCGAACAAGTAGGTGTAACTGTTGAGTTTTACGGTGGCGAACTAAATGGAGTCAGTTATAGTGATCCTACTACTGTGAAAAAATATGCTAGACGCGCTCAATTAGGTGAAATTTTTGAATTAGATCGTGCTACTTTAAAATCCGACGGTGTTTTTCGTAGCAGTCCCCGGGGTTGGTTTACTTTTGGACATGCTTCGTTTGCTCTGCTTTTTTTCTTCGGACATATTTGGCATGGCGCTCGAACCTTGTTCAGAGATGTTTTTGCTGGTATTGATCCAGATTTAGACGCTCAAGTGGAATTTGGAGCATTCCAAAAACTTGGGGATCCAACTACAAAAAGACAAGCAGTTTGATATAGCATTGATCTTGTACTTTTCGTTTCCATTTTTGTAATTTGACAATTTGACATAGGGTATCGGGGACACCTTGATTTGACTTGCCACTTTTCTTCGACTTTTGCTCTTTTTTTTATCCGGGGTATAATCCCAACTAAACAGGTATGGAAGCTATAATTGTAAACCACGATCGAATCTATGGAAGCATTGGTTTATACATTCCTTTTAGTCTCGACTCTAGGAATAATTTTTTTCGCTATCTTTTTTCGAGAACCCCCTAAAGTTCCAACTAAAAAGGAAAGGTAAAATGATTTTTTATCATCTTAATTGAAGTAAAGAATTGAAGTAGAGAGCCCCCCAATATTGATTGGGGGGCGCTCTCTACTTCAACTAGTCCCCGTGTTCTTCGAATGGATCTCTTAGTTGTTGGGAGGGTTGCCCAAAAGCAGTATATAGGGCATACCCGGTAAAACTTACAAGTAAACCAGATATAGAGATGGCGACTAGTGTTGCTGTTTCCATTATTAATTATTATAGAATTCTCTGAATTTTAAGACCACAATGGATCTATGATAAGATGATTTATTTACAACGGAATGGTATACAAAGTCAACAAATCTTAATTAATACAAAATAGGATTTATGGCTACACAAAGTGTAGAGGGTAGTGGTCCAAGACGAACAATTGTAGGGAATTTATTGAAACCGTTGAATTCAGAATATGGTAAAGTAGCTCCGGGATGGGGAACTACTCCTTTGATGGGCGTCGCAATGGCTCTATTTGCGATATTCCTATCTATTATTTTAGAGATTTATAATTCTTCCGTTTTACTGGATGGGATTTCAATGAATTAGATTTACAAGAATCACTAAGTCCCATCTTTTTTTTTAATATTTCATTTTAATGCTTAATACAAAGTGAAACATTTTGGTCTCGGTTTTTTTAGCCTAATCCTATTCTATTTTTCTATTCTATTTTGGTAGTTTGATCGTGGAATCCCTTTCTTTTTTGGTATTTCTGGAATATGAGTGTGCGACTTGTTATAAAAGATCCTATTAATAGTGCAGAAAATGAGTCTGTCATCTTATCTTGATAAAGATGGTTTTTTATCTCGTCAGATAGTTATTCTAGTATCTGGAGCACGGAATATATGAAATGGATTACGAAGTATTAGAACTATGATTCATACTTAATATTCAGATCCCGCGGCCAAACTACAAAAAATTTCAAAAAATGCGAAAGTCTAAATGAAAAGATTTTTGAAACTCTTTGTCTATGCTTATCTCATTTTGATAAAAATAAAAAGACAACTCTCTCTTTGGATTTTTCGTCATTATATTTATTCATTCC